AAAGGGACAAGGGCGGTCTTGCTTGGCGCGAAGGCTGCTGGTTCGGGGGTAGGGTACGGTACTAAAGGTCCTCGGACTTCCAGGCGGTTTTTTCTTTTGGGCAGCTGTTCACCGTTGGATCTCGCCAATACAGCCCCCTATAGTTTTCGTTACCGAGATCTCTTTTTTTTTTCATTGTTCCCAGGGATTTTTTGGGTAATCAGCTCCCATGCTGCAAACAGTAAAATCTGAACTGAACCTTGTCGCTCTTCTTTCTTTCCTCGTGGGCAGGAAGCACACCAGCAGCGTGCGTTGCGTGATTCCACTTTGTTTTTTGCACTTGACTGGGTGGACAGTTGACCGGAAGATAACTTCGATTCGCCCGGCCAGCAGGCGGGCGGCGTGCTTATCTTGTGTGACAACACTACACTACAGAGCGAGTGGCTCTTCTAGGCGGGCAGCTGTGTGACAACACTCCAGAGAAAGCGGCGCTTTCGTGTAACATGCTATGGTCTCAACGCCCTTACGAGGTAGTGATGAGTTTCACGCGCTCTAAGCCCGGCCCGCGCGCGGTTAGGAAGATTGGCCGCAATCTGAGCGGTACCACCCACCCTACCCTACCACCTATAGGCGGCCGTCCGTCCTACAGCCGCCCGAAAAGGAACTGCAGTGATCTTGAATAGGGATCCTACAGCGATAGATAGAATCCCCATAAAAATACCACTAGATCGAGCACCAGTGATTTCGTATCCGGTCCAAATCTTGGCTAATTGATCGAAGTGGGTAGCTCCAGTAGACCCATAGATCATGGAACAAATAGGGTGGGTAGGCCCAACCACCACACTACACGTATAGACGCGAACCCCCCTCGTTACCGTACGTGCGACTCTCACCGCATACGGCTCGCACAAAGACTCCTAAATCCATCCCGAGCCTTTTCTTCCACCTCTCCTCTCCAATCCAATCCTCGATCAAACTTGCGTTCCCCAGGCGCTATGAAATGGGGGGTCTTTCCGCACCTGAGCCTATCGTATGTATCGGCTTGGCTTCGTCCCGAACCAAGGAGGCATTCTGGCGGGCGCGTGCGTGTAGGAATGCCGACTACAGAGACTAAAAGACTACGACTACAAGCCAAGCCGGAAGCGACTCGCTTCTATTCTCGTTGGGATTGGATATAGATGGGGAATCTATAGATCGTAGTAGTTCGCCAACCTCTCTAACAAAAATACGATAAAATTTCACTTCACGGCACGGCCAAAAAAAGAAAGAGCTTCGCTCGGTTGGCCTTCCTACGCTGACGAATGCCTCCTTTCTCTTCTCTGAAGTCTACAACAAGTGGGAGAGGCAGGATTCGAACCTACGTAGAAAAACTTCAACAGATTTACAGTCTGTCGCTTTTGACCACTCGGCCACTCTCCCCTTCCCGGGCCGAGGCCCCCCTCAATGGGTTCTAAGAAGGAAGGCGGCGTTCGTTCTTATTGATTTTTTTGAAGGGAACTAATACTATTAGCTTAGCTAGCGTTCCGGGAGAATCTAGTCATTTAGTCAGTTCATAACAATCTCTGTAAAGCAAGGGGCAAAGCTTCTACGACAGCTTCCCCCTCATGTAGTCGTCGGCCTTCCCCAGCCCCCCCCTTCGTCGCTTCTGGCTAAGCATCTTTCGGCGGAGGAAAGGAGGCGACTAGTCGCTTCTGGCGAAGCAGCGAGTTCATGAGCAAGTGAATGAACGAGCCAGCGAGCAGCGAGTGAAGTGACTGAACGAGCCATGTTCCTAAAAGGAGTGACCATGTTTGTTTTCTTCCCTTCTACTGACCCGATCTAAGAAGGGGCTAGCTAGCGCCCCTATAGAGTAAGGCTCTTCTGCTGAGCGAAGCAGCGAGCCTACCCTTCTCGAGCCTACTTAAATAGCTTACGCTTACCAAGCCTAGTCTACTAAAATAGGGCTACAGCAAGCAAGCTTTCCCCCTTCGTTTGTTGTGGGTCGCGCCTCACCGCAGGCACTGAATGAATGAGTGGAGATCTTCCTTCCCCCTTGCTAATTACCAATAACTTCGTTGCCACTAGTGGCGAAGAAAAACTCTACCATCCCACCCAAAAACAACTCGGAGACTGCCAGTCTACAAGAAGCTGGCAGAGCTTTAGCCATTGGACCACATCCATCTATCCTACCTAAACAGTAAGCCTTTTCTTGTTCGTTCTTCGAATGACGCTAGTGGAGACTAATTCCTTCCGGCTAATGAAGATACTACTCCAGTCTTCCCATTAATTCCCAGTGGATCCTTCTTCTCCCTAAGAATTGAACGAACCAAGTTCACCTATACGAGAGTGAGGAAGACATTTCCAACAATCAACTTCCTTTGATGTCCCACGATTCTGCTAGTTTAGAAACTAAGGAGAAGGACAGGGGTCGCTAGGTCAGAAAAGCGATAACTATAAATTCTCCCCAAGTAGGATTTGAACCTACGACCAGTCAGTTAACAGCCGACCGCTCTACCACTGAGCTACTGAGGAACAACGGACGAAGCCAACTCTCGTTCTTTGGACCAACCTATGACCGAACAAAAATGGGTTCGTCACTCTTTTTCACATACACCGGGAGAAAGGGTGACGATAGCAAGCCCCTCCCCGGCCGGAGAGCCTCCAGGACAAGGGGGGCGGCGGTCAACCATCAACTCTCGAGATTCATATTGATCAATCGATCTCCGCGTCCTGCCAGTTCGCTAAGTAGACTCACTCTACCGAGGGGCAACAAAGGCTGGAACTATTCCTGCCAAAAACAAGGGACCTACTTCTCATCCTAGGAGTTAGCAGGTATGAGAGAGTCCCCTCTCTGTCTGTCTCTCCGAGTTTCTACTACTAAGTAGCACTTCTGCTATTCAATCATAGAATCGATTCCGATCCAGCTGAAAAACTACAGGGCGCGCTCCTTGGCTAAACTAATAGATAGGGCCCCGCCTATACTAGTAAAGGGCAAGCTTGAATGCCCCTTGTATAGTAGGGTTGCTCCTATAAAGTGCTGGTGGTCCTTTCATATCTCTTCCTGCTCCATGCTGTATAGCCTAAGGATCATGAGCTGGTTGAATGCTAGAATACATGAGATCTGCCCGGTCATTTCGGTAGATGAAGTGAGGGGGCGTGTTAAGTTGATAATTTCGAACATTGTCGCATTCTTTTCTAGGTTGGGCTTTGAGTTTCGAAGTTTCCAGAACTCTGATGGTGAATATACACCAAATCAAATGACGCATCGAGCGAGACCATTCTGTTCCATTGTGAATGAGAGACGGACCAACATCTACTCATATCCAGCTTCGTGTCATTTTTGAACACAGCGATCAGCAAGCTGCTCCAGCGCGCCCTTACTAGTCAAGGGGAGCTCACTCTATAAGCTAGGGGCTTTCCCTCCCTCCATCCATCGAGTCAAGTCATTCGCTATCGGAAATGAGTCCGCCGCGTATCTCATGCCATGCTTCTTGTTTCTCCGAATCGGTTCCTAGTTTCAGTCAATCAAGATTCGCCATCAAGAGAGGGAAGAGCCTTTAGGTTAGGCCGGTCTCGTCATTCACGCAATTCCCCCGTCCATCGATCGATCACGCGAGTACGCATCCAGTCAGCACATAGCGAACGAAAAAAGCGTTCATCCTGGATTCTCTTCCTCAATATAAATGTCTATCAATTGATCCCTATTCATTCGGTCAAAGTCTCCACGGCGTTTTCACGCCCCTCTACTGAGAGGTGCACCATGTTTATAGGAATCGGCAAACACCTTCTTGTACACGTCCTCGAGGGCAGCATTCATGGCAATCATCACTAGTTTCTCCCGAGGGCATGGTATGGTCAGTAGTCGAGTGCCGCTTTTCCCCGTCCGAGAATCGGAATCTGCTCTAAGTGGGCGAGCTAGAATCCTTATGTCAGGTTTGTTGTTCAAAAAGACTTTCTCTTTACCCTTAGCATCTTCATCTTTTCGAAAGCCCAGACCCATTCTTCTAGATCTTCTCATTAGTCCTATTTCAGGTGCAAAGCCTCTTCAATAAAGACCTCTTTCTCTCTTTCTTTCTCCCCCATTTCTCATTTTGTTGATTGAAAGAGGATAAGCGCTCGCTATCCATTGAGTAAAGGGAGGCTTTGCTACAGTGATTCGGGCGGTTGGTGGCCCCTTCGAGAGTTGCGGGTCCTTGCCGCTGCATGAGTGGTAGCTCACGCTCAAAACTCCTCCGACACGAGTCCTAGTCGTTGCGCTGCGGTCCGTTTCCCGGCTTCGCTTGCGCTATTTTCACTTCTGATTGGTTCCATCCATCCCGACCCGGAGGTGGGCCCTTACTAGTAAAGGCAAGCGGTTCGGGTTCTCGGTCGGTTCCCGTTCGCCTGCCCTTGGCGTGGGTGGGGTGGTAAACTTAGAGGGCGCCCGCCTCCTCTTCAGACGTGTCCTCGACAACCTGGCGGTTGTTCGGTCTCCGCTTTAGGGGGCGGGAGTGCTTGGTCGCTGGGGTTTCCTTTTCCTCAACCAATTCGTAACTGTCAGCCTTACTTGCTTGGTCTAACATTTTGTTATGAGCTGGCTGAATGGGTAAGATTTTAGTTTAAGTGGCACAGGACCTTCGATCGACCATGGGGCGTATTCTACCCTTACCGAATTCATTCTATTGAAGCGTAACGTAAAAAGCTCCTTCTCATGTTGCATTTTTTTTTTAGTTCCGTTGTCTGTGGATTTCTAACAAAGGAAAGCCCCCCTATACTATGCTATGCCATTTGATTGATTCAAGTTCCGTGCTGCTCGCCACTCCCCGAGGCCAAGGACGGGGTCGAACCGTCATTCCAGGATTTGCAGTCCGATACATTTCCATTATGTTACCTAGCCAAACCCGCCACCTCATGTGCCAAAGTCAAACGGTTGTTCTTCCTTCCCCGCTCCCTCTTTTTCTACATATGCGGTGGCGGGCGGAGCGCTCTATATGACCGGCGGCGGGTTACCAGAGAAGAAGGGACAACTTCTTTCTCCCTTGCCTTGCTCAATCTTCCTTTTCTGATTGAAAGTAGCAAGCCACTCCACTACTGGTACAGAGGCCATATAGAAGGTTCCTTCTTCTATATGTGAAGGCGAAGAACATCTAGAAGCTAGCTCTTGTCTTGTAAGCAACCATGCCTATATAATATAATCGAATTTTGCTTACCAAAGTTGTCTTACTCAAAGTAAGTAAGCAACCAGTTCCGTTCCAAGTGACATGGCTTTTCACTATTCCTTTCCAGAGAAGGTTGCTCATCCAGTCCAGCGGATCCATTGTTTATGCGGCAGTGCGATGCAGCTGAAAAACGTAAGCCCTCTACTATACAGGCGAAAACGGAAGTGCGCTCCCCTTGTATATGTATATACAGGGGGCATCAAAGCTTGTATAATAGGGGCCCTGTATATACAAGGGCGAGCTGGGGCGCGTTAGCGCCCTTCCTTCAGCAGGCTAGCGCGCAACGGCTGAAAAGCCGTTGTTGCTTGCTGCTTGCAGGCTCGAAAATCTCTCTTTCGCCTCTCCTCCCTGTCTCCACTCCATTCTGATTGATTCGCTTCTTCCTTCGCGCAAGCGCTTGGTTCGCCCCTTGTTGCATTTCGTGATCCTCCGCTCTTTATAGGAGTAAGGGCTGCGTTTTTCGGATAGCCGGGATCCGACGTTGATTTCCGATTTCAATGTCAGCTCCAGGGGCGGCCCATCTGGTTAGTTCAGCTATCACTGCTGGAAGCCCCTGCGGTTTTTCGGCTGCGTACTCCCCGTCCGCGTATCTCACACTCACCGTATTTCATATTTAATTTTCCTTTCCTGCATCTTTCTTTCTATCCATAGGTCGGCTTCGTGCAGATAGATGTTTGCCGGGGGAGATTGGTGCTCCTTGAGGTATGCCTTTCCTGGTGGGTTGTTCCCTTCTCTGTCTTTTCCATCTAGTGCCCGCACTGCGTCAGAAAATCTTCGTCTTCGATCTCTCTTCGCAACGCAATAAAGAAGTCTAACAGTTTCTCTCGGCTCATGCGGTCATTGATTCAGTCAGGGGGGTCTGCGTTCACTATTAAGCCTACGCCCGTCCATTCCTTTCAAGCGCCCTTAGACTCGTTACGCTGTTCGACTGAACCTAATAGGCTTGGGGCTCCGCGCTTTATTCGGTCGGAACCCGGTTCGAGAACCTTCTCTCATAGATTCCCTTCACCAAGTCATCGCCAGCAATCAGCTCTTATCCCTTGGTGTCAAAGGGCGAGTTCCTTTCTAAAAAAAGGTCTTTATTATCATTGGAGAAAGACTCTCCCGCGGCAAGGCAGTCCAGCTGCTTTCTTTATCTCGCTTGCCGTTAGTCCGTCTAGCGCCTTTCGGTTGGGGTCCGCCCCGGGGGTTAGACCGCTTGGGTTATATTTGATAGTCTCGAAGGCAGTCAACGTGTCAGCAATTCTTCTCCCATTAGACTTGTAAATCCTTTGCTCTTTTTCCTTCTCTCTTCCAGTTCTCTCCCTCTACTTTATTTGACAGGGGCGGAGAATACCACTCTATCAATAACAAGAATAAAGTAGCAATTCAGTTTCAAATGCTTTGAGCTTGGAAGCAACCTGCTATCTATCGATAGGCGAGAACAGACTGCTATTGGCTGCTTCGCCTATCTATTCTATTATGGCCGGCTTGGAGACATCAGAGGAAGCCAAAAAAATGTGAGCGCCGCCTTGTTGTGGCGATACGGCTTTTTTCCCTTCCTAGTTGTGTAAAAATAAGGAAGGGCCCTCTCTTGCTGGGCCCTTACTAGTAAAGTCATAGCTTCATTCATTCGTTGAACACCTTGGGGATAACCATTAGCATTGAGATCAATCACCACACCACCTCTATCATACATACGACATTACACGACGCGAGAGTGCATGGTCAACACACACCTAAAGCGCCTACGTTCCGCTTGCAGCCAATACAACCACAACCTAACTTGCACGAGATTCTACAACCTCAGCTACTGGTAGTCCCGAGGGGACGGCATCCTCCTATAATAGTTAGCAGTACTGAACAAGCGAGTCATCGGTCCGGGGCTTTGAAAAAAAAAAAAGGAACTCGCTTAACTCGCTAGGCCTTCGGAACAAAGGTGATTCTGTTCATGCTTCAGACGATCTGGCTAATTCTATATACTTCTATCTAATTATAGACTCTTCTTCTATTAGAAAGGCGAACCTATAGGCCTGTTTTAGCGCGTTTCCAAAGTAAACCTAACCGGTTACCTTTGGAAACGCTACTAAGGACCGGGTGAAGAATGAAAAACGTCCGCTAACGCCCACGGGATTAGATCTTTTTTAGATCCGCAACGAATGTCTTGTATCTATGAAGAAAGATTTATCCCCGGGTTCAGACCCTGAATGCCATACCTTGCTGAAGGCGATTCACGAGAGAATCGCGCACAGTTCCGTTTGACCGAGATGTGAATGCCCGTGATCTGCTCGGTATAGTGATGGATTTCATGGCCGACGTCTAACCGGCACGAATACGCCGACATGAAACGAGTTCCCCGCGGAGCATTTTTTCTTTCGTCCTCGGACGTTCGGACGTTTTGTTCGATTCCGGCACTTGCGTTCTCATGCCCGGAACCCTCGCGATTGATTGGGAGAAAGAGCGAAAGCGAGAAAGATGGATTGTTATCCATCGGAAATCGATAGGAATTCCCCGGGGATTGCCTTCTAATAGATGTTCTGTCTTTCATTATTAACATCCAATCCCATGCTAATAAGAAAAACGAGCGATTGCTAGCCTCAAAAAGCGAAGGCCGAGCTGAAGCTCTGAAAGCTTTCCAACTTGCTTCAATTAGGGAATAGCGCAGATGGATCAATCACGCGGTTCTGCAGCGTCCTCCAACTCCTTGACTAGTAAGGCCGCTCCCCTTCACTTTCTTTGCCGGACGGGAAGATGCGAATCGCGAAGGCCTTCCCACCACGCGAAGTTCAAACCTCGCCGGAGAGAGAGAAGCGAATTGAAAACCGGCCTCAAATCCCTTCGCAATCGAAGGTGAAAGCGGGAAAAAGACGACGAAAGCCTTTTTTCTTTCTTTGTCAGCCGACTTGAAAGGTGCTCTCAGTGTACCGCCATACGCACCCAGACATTAGACCAATTGTGGCTGGCCCAACAGTTTCTAGAATGCCGTTGTCATGATGTTGATCCGGCTTCCGCGACTACGGCATCCGCGTAGCTCCGAATACGCGCATTGGAGCTCTTCGCTCGATGTCCCGGGTCGCTCTGTTGTAAACCGCTGTTTCGTCGGGCGGTGGCTTATTTCTAACACCCCTCAATGGCTCCATTGAATGAATCAACTTCTCCCTCCCGAACAAGGGTAAATGGTTCGGGGAAAAGCCTATCTCAGTGATGTTCAAAAACGGGAAAAGGCGCTATTTCTAAAGTCAAGGCGAAAACTCGCGTTAGCTCGTTTTGGACCACCTTCTACTTTTGAACCAGTTCTCGACCCCGAGCGTAGCGACCCAAAGAAACGCGCACTGGCAGCTCGTAGTCGCGGCAAACGCACTTTGATTGTTCAATCATTACATTAATAGGGGCCTTCCAGGAATTGACCAAGCAGGAACCGGGGATCAAAGTTCCATTGATTCATCTATCTCAAATAGGGAAAAAACTGAATCAAGAAGGGGTCAGCTGAGCTCGAAAGGGGTAGCCGGTCGTCGGCTAGGGGCTCTGGCCGGCAACGAAGCTAAAGCTTCACACTGGTCCACTCGCAACTTACACGGCTAAGTTCCAACTCTACTCTATGTTGATAAGAAAAAATAAAATCCCCTAAGAAGAAGACTTTCCACTATTCCAACAGAAAGGGGCAATTCAAATGCTCCATAGATAACCCCCTGTGTCTCGTTCCCGTCCTTATCACCGGGGGATCGAAGAGCGGTTTGCGCTTCGCGCCCTAAGCGTCTTAGATACCTGCAACTGAATCTGTAAGCGGCGCAGGGCAGGATGGACGAGAAAAGCGGCGAGAAGGAGACAAACAGAGGGAGGAAGGGGGACCTCTTTCTATTGCCTTCCCTTTCTACTTCTAGACTGGTTCGTCGGCGGGACAGCGAGCCAAGATCCGATTCGTCAATCGACGAATCCATGCCACGTAACCTGGCAAAGGAGAAAGAGACGATGGCAACGCACCTCATACAAGAGGGAGGGGGTCCGCCTTGCACGTACGCCGCCCACGCGAAGAAGTTATTCTCTAATTCCAAAAAGCCAAGCCACCATTCTTCAGTGATGAGCTCTAGCGAACAAATCTTATGTGTTTTTCCCAGAGAGAAATGTCAGAACAAGTCCGCTGCGAGCCGAGCGAACAACATTACTCAACCGAGCCGAGGCACTATTCACCAAGTCGAACTATTTACTATCTTTACTGAGCCAACCGCCCCTTCTCCTATACCTGGCTGCTTCTCGCTCACCAAAGCGTACTTCGTTTCCCGGGACGAGCGGCTCCTTCTAATTGGTAAGAAAGCGGTTTTTCCCTCAGGTTCTTCCCTGACCTTAGATGGAGAAAGAAATGACTGACGCCCTCGAAGCTGACGCTAGAGTCCTCTCTTATTGCCTTATTTGAACCGGCGTAAGGAGGTTCAGTCAAGTATAGTATAGTATAGTGCGGCTTATGGTTCTAGTAGCACAAAATAGAGAAACTATACTATGCTAGTTCACTCTAGAAGACCTAGTCTGACTATAGTTAGTAGTAGTATAGATTAGTTAGATTCGCTGCTATCCAGAAGAAGAGCCTTTGGATAGCTGCGAAGCCTTCAATGTTGGTATGGAGACTTTGCTTCCCGTTCGCTGAACAACCCCCCTGTTGCTTAACTATGCTTCAAAGGGCGAACTCCACCTATTTTTGAGCTATTGAATTAGGCGATCCGAAAATCAATCTCTTTCTCACTCCCCTCTATCAGAAAAGGAGGCTTGGCTCTGAAATGGTGGTAAGGCAAGCTGTATGTATCTAGGTAGAAGTAGACCTCGAGCTCTGGGGTCAGTCAGGTAGGTAACCTAACCTAACCCAGACCAGGAAG